GAAGGTAATGTCAGAATTTTATATTTCTAGATATAATTCCTTCATCTATTCACTTGATCTTTTTTCTATCCATCTTATATCAATAAGATAGATTAAGGGGCAGTAGTAGAGAAAGTTATACAAAGCTATATACGAGTCATCCCCCCCTCGTTTTTTGTATTTCATTGATTGAATTTGAATTTCGTTTGATTAAGACGAAGTTCCGTAAAAACCTCCGCTTTCTTTGAAATATCATGAACAGTTCCTGTAGGTTGAGCTCCTTTTTCAAGGAAATATAGAATAGCAGGAACATTTGAATAAGTTTGATTCTTTATCGGATCATAAAAACCCACTTTCCGAAGATCTCTTCCTTCTCTTCGGGATCGAGCATCAATTGCAACGATTCGATAGACGGCTCGTTGGGATAGATGTAGGTGAACAATACCCCCCCCCCCTAGAAACGTATAAGAAGTTTTCTCCTCGTACGGCTCGAGAAAAAATGATTCAAAGTTATGTCGATGTATAGAATTCCAATGGCAAATAGATCTATAAAATCATCAAATTCATTAGACTATGATTTAATTTAAGTCCTTTTTTTTGTTCTTCTTTCCCCAAAAATATAAAATCATTCGTACTCATAACTCAAGTTGGATAACTCTCAAATAGCTCAAAGGACAACCCTTAGGCATTTCATTTATTGAGCGGTCTCTAACCCCCTTTTTGTTTGTCTCGTTTAAAATCTATTGTATTCGTCATTCTGATCCTAATCCTAGTTTTTGAGACAATTGAAAACGGCGTTTCCTTGTTCCGGGATCCTTTATTTCTGTTTTAAATCATTGGGTTTAGACATTACTTCGATGATCCTTAATCCTTTCAAAATGGCAGCAACATACCTTTTTTTTGTGATTTATTTTTATCAAAGAATCATACGAACGGTTGATTCCCGCACGATACACTTTTGATTGAAAGTGTTCTACAAATTCAAACAAATTTTCTTTTTGGATTTTAAACTTGCTTGAATTGTATCCTTTCGTCTATATCGAAGATATACTTACAAAGTATTTCCAACTTCTTGATTGGCACTAACCCTAGATCCTTGCCCCCGAGAAATGAATCAATACTTTCTACTCGAGCTCCATCATGTACTATTTACATTACAACCCAACAAAAAAAGAAAAGAGGGGTTCTTCTAGTGGAGCAGAACAAACGATGTCGAGCCAAGAGCACCTTCATTCCTATATAACTATATAATAAAATTTGAATATAAAAAAATGGTGGGTGTAAAAATCCACAACTGATCATGTCCTTCAAGTCGCACGTTGCTTTCTACCACATCGTTTCAAACGAAGTTTTACCATAACATTCCTCTAGTTTGGAGCCGGTATGTAATTGATTCAATTATGGAACCATGAATAGTCATTGTTTTAGTCGGTACATAGTAATCTATACTTGTTTCTTTTTTTTTATGGATGTGTAGATATTTTTCTGAAGATGTCTCATCAAGAATTCAACTTAATCCCGTATTTTATTGTATGAATGCAACATTTTTTATTAGATTTTCTTATATCTATAATCTAGATAGATTATATATCTATAAAATGATTTATATTTTTATATCTTTTATACCTATAAAATTACATATAAATATAAAATTAGATATTCTAATATCTATAATTTATCTATAATATATCTATAATATATAAATAGTATAATAATAGAATATCTATAATATATAAATAGTATAATAATAATAGAATATCTATAATTATATATATATTATTATAAATATTCTAAAATAATTATAGATATGATAAAATATAATATTATTATATATTTTATAATACATAATATAATAGACATTTATATTTATATATTTATAAAAATTTTTATAAAAATCAAATTTATATAAAAATAAAAGGATACAAATATAAAATAAATGAGTTATTTTTGAATCTGCATCTTCAAGTGACACAATAGGATAGATTCATCAATCTAATACTTCTTCAAGTACGAAAGACTAATCTAATAATAAATCATTACAAATATTTAATTGAAAAAATTGACTACTTCGACATCATTACATCATTATTTGAGTTGAATAAAGTTTTACAAACAATAAAAAAAACCGCATTTGATCCTTATAAATAAGAGAGATAAATCCATGTTTCGTTTTGAACTGAACCAACAATGATTTAAAGCAAATAGATAGATCAAAAACAAATCCAATTTCTCTTCGTTTTTTTTCGTGAAGAAGATTTAGATCGTTATTCTTTCATATGATTGATAAAATAAGAACCGAAAGAATAGGAGATTTCTGTATCTTAGACTGAACAATTGTTACTGGAAGTAATTATGGATATTCTATGTGAAATATTTTAATTTAAAAAATTTTAAAGATCATAAATCTTTTTCACGAAAATCGAAACCTCATTGTCGCTGAAATAGAACGATAACAAATACATACATCTCAAAATTTCCTTCCTCATTTTTTAGGTATTTTGTTATATTTTGTTTGACTTGAGGTTCAGTAATCTTTCTGTAATTTTTCCATAAGAATCTTCCCATAAAGTAAAAAGTAAATAGAATGTATGAATTGCCCCGTCTGAATTGTTACATAGATTTACAATAATAGATTTACAATAATTCATTAGAGCCAAAGACGAAATACCTAAAACTGAGGTTCAAAGAAAATGGATTTGTTACATATGTAACTTGATTGTTTGTTAATGAGATTTGTACAGACACCGATATTGAAATTGATACCTTCCACTACTGATCTATTTACTGATCTATTTCACAAATAATATGGGATGATGAATCATAAATAAAAAAAAAGATCCTCTTTTACGGGATGCTAGACTATCTTGTCTAGGTACAAAGCCAAACGAGTCTTTGTTCCTATTTTTATTTGAGTTTCCCCTAACCTAGCCTTAAGAGACTTAATCCCATTAATTGAATTCCATTAGTACCAAGAAAACCCTCTTGTTTATTTTTTAATAAAACAATCCACAGAGAATTAATAATTAATAATTAGGCTACCTCATTTAAGGGATAGGGAATAATAGATAGGGAATATAGAGGCTTTTCTTTCGGATTTCGATCTAGAATGCATCATTGAGAATGCAAATGGATATGAGACGTAAGGTTTTTCTAAGTAACTAACCTTCAATATGAAGGGGATGGGCATAGAATCAAAGGCCCCTCCGACTTTTAAAGCAATCTTTATTCTGATATAATTGGTATGCTCTGGGACGGAAGGATTCGAACCTCCGAATAGCGGGACCAAAACCCGTTGCCTTACCACTTGGCCACGCCCCATTTAGATTTCTAGTCGACACTAATAAACACTAATATTGTTATTAGTCGTTCGTCAATTCCAGTCCAAATATTTATGGAATAGATTAGATTGTTGCTAGGATTTTGACACGTATAGACATAGAATTAAACTGAATTTATTGATCATTACATATAATTCAATTAAGATATTTATGAAAGTATGATTTCTTCTATTCTCTTTTGAGACTTGAAGTATTCTTGATTGGGTGAGTTAAAAGAAAAAGAAGGATTTTTTGGTCTACCCTACTTTATTCTTTTTTCCCTTATATCAATACCATATCAATAACTCAATCAAAATTCAATTATCTCCAAGAACAAAATGTTTGTTATGCTTAATATCTTTAGTTTGATCTGTATCTGTCTTAATTCTGCCCTTTATTCGAGTAATTTTTTCTTCGCCAAATTGCCCGAAGCCTATGCTTTTTTGAATCCAATCGTAGATGTTATGCCAGTCATACCTCTGTTCTTTTTTCTCTTAGCCTTTGTTTGGCAAGCCGCTGTAAGTTTTCGATGAAATATTTAATACTGCCCTAGAAAAATTCATGATTTCTTCGAGAAAAAAAATTCTAACAATTGATAAGATTAGAAAAATCTTAGATTATGAACCCTCAATTAAAACATTGAAAGTCAAAGTATCGGATAGTCGCAATAAATCTGTATCACCTCATTCTAACCCTTTCCTTTTTCCAGTGAAAGGCACTATTAATTAGGGTCCCCCACAATATCTAATTGTGGGTATGAAAGAAAATTTTGGCAATGAAAGACTCTTAATTACAAATGATTTTTTGAAAATGCTTTTCCATTTCTAGAAACTACTTCTCATGTCTTGGTGTCAAAATAGGAGTCAAAATAGGATATGTGGTATAAAAATGGAAAATCTATTCTCTTTTTCCCAAAAAATGATCTTGGAGATTGTGTAATGCTTACTCTCAAACTCTTCGTTTACACAGTAGTGATATTCTTTGTTTCTCTCTTCATCTTCGGATTCCTATCTAATGATCCGGGACGTAATCCTGGGCGTGAAGAATGAAGAATAAAAAATAAAGGCATTTTCCTTACTTGATTTTCAAATTTTCTTCGGATTTTATCTATTCCACACCTTTAACTATGAAAAAAGAAAAAGGGTTCGAGAAATTCGAAAGATAAATAAAATATCAATTCATCAATGGAAACGGAAAGAGAGGGATTCGAACCCTCGGTACGAATAACTCGTACAACGGATTAGCAATCCGCCGCTTTAGTCCACTCAGCCATCTCTCCCATACATAAAGTAAAGATTGAAAAAGTCTTTCTTTATCTTTCTTTATTATTTTTTTATCTCTTTTTATTATATAGATATATACAACTTTTATCAGCAATTCCAATTCCATAAAGTAAGGGCTCGAAAAATATATTTCCAATAGAAATATAGAAAAAAAAAAGAATCTTTCTTTGAGTTTGTTCAAAAGGGCCTTTTTATTTTATTCCCACGGCCCGGATAGGTACTGACCTATCCAGGCCCTTTTTTGTTCCAATGAATCATAGATAGAAAAAAATTTATCTGATTTGAAAACAAAAATGCTTGTTATTAAAGCAACAACAATAATAAGAAGAACTATTTCCATTCCTATGATATAGAGTCAAAATAGAATCCAAATGTGAGTTCTTCTTATTATTTTATAATTCTTTTTTTCTTGTTTTTTTCT